TGATTGGTGAACCCGCGGATCCATTTGCAACTCCTTTGGAAATATTACCCGAATGGTATTTCTTTCCCGTATTTCAAATACTTCGTACAGTACCCAATAAGCTGTTGGGTGTTCTTTTAATGGTTTCAGTACCTACGGGATTATTAACAGTACCCTTTTTGGAAAATGTTAATAAATTCCAAAATCCATTTCGTCGCCCAGTAGCGACAACCGTCTTTTTGATTGGTACCGCAGTGGCCTTGGGCTTGGGTATTGGAGCAACATTACCTATTGAAAAATCCCTAACTTTAGGTCTTTTTTAAATTGATTCAATTGTAAAATATCATGACGTGTGTATCTAGGGAGTAGTCACTTCAAAGTCAAAGTGAATTCTCCCTAGATACTTCTATTCAATTTAATAATTTAATTCCGGTCTGAATATATAGATTGGCCTAAAGGTGCAAAGCCATTTCATTTTTTCGATTTTTTTCTAAAGAATAGAAAAATTGCAATAAATTCAATTGATTTAAAAAACTTATTTTATTTTGATTTTTGGTAAATCAAATGTGAAATGCTTTTCTATTTCTTTTCTAGAATACCCATTATCTGCTTTACATCTTCTAGGCGAAAGTGTTCAATTTTCATAAGGTCTTCTTGACTCTTATTCAAAAGGTCGAATAATGTATGTATATTGGACTTTTTGAGACAATTATAGATCCTGGGAGACAATTCTGATTGGTCAATAAAAATCGATTTCAATGCGATTTCTTTTTTCTTTTTCGTTAGTTTAGCCAATCTATCATGAAAAGTAAAAAAAGGTAAAGTAACCTTGTATTGATTGTTCTCTAAATGGAAGTTTTCGTCTGCTGCCTGGAGAAAGGGAATAAATAAATCAATCAAACTCCGGGAGGCTTGATGAAGTGCTTCTTTAGGAGTTAAACTCCCGTTTGTCCATATTTCTAGAAAAAGGATCTCTTGTTTTTCATTGCCATTCCCATAAGACTGAATACTATGATTCGCATTTCGAACAGGCATGAATACAGCATCTATAGGATAACAATTTCCGTCTTGAAAGTTATTTGGCGTTTTTCTATTATATCCTCGACTCCTCTCGATTTGTAATCCAATACACAAATCAATTGGTTCTGTTAGGCTAGCTATGTGCTGCGTCTTATCAACGATTTCCACAGAAGGTGGCAAGAGGATGTCTTGAGCAGTTACATCTCCCGGACCTTTGACACAAATAAGAGTGTCACAAGTTCCATAAAGATTACTTCTCAATACAATTTCTTTCAAATTCATTAAAATTTCATGTACCGATTCTTGAATACCCACTATGGTAGAATATTCATGTGGGATTTTCTCAGATTTTGCGCGTGTAATACACGTTCCTTCTATTTCTCCAAGCAAAACTCTTCGCATCGCAATGCCTATTGTGTCGGCTTGACCTTTCATAAGTGGAGACAAAATAAAGCGTCCATAATAAAGACGCTTACTGTCTGCTCTTGATTCAACACACTTCCACTGTAGTGTCCGAGTAGATACTTTTACTTTCTCTCGAACCATAGTAATATTATTTGTCAGATCGTTGAGTCATTTATTTCTCTTGAAATCCCTTCTATTTCTACACCCGTCTTTTTTTAGGGGGTCTGCAACCATTATGTGGCATAGGGGTTACATCCCGTACGAAATTTAAAAGGATACCGCTTCTACGAATAGCCCGTAATGCTGCATCTCTTCCGAGACCAGGACCCTTTATCATGACTTCTGCTCGTTGCATACCTTGATCCGCTACTACTCGAATAGCACTTCCTGCTGCGGTTTGAGCAGCAAAGGGCGTACCTCTTCTTGTACCCCTGAATCCACAAGTACCGGCCGAGGACCAAGAAATTACCCGACCCCGTACATCCGTAACAGTCACAATGGTGTTGTTGAAACTTGCTTGAACATGAATAACGCCCTTTGGTATTCGACGTCCACTTTTGCGCGAACCAATCCGTCCAGTCCTACGTGAACCACTTCTTGGTGTAGATTTTGCCATATTTGATCATTTCATAAATATAAGTTAGAGATATATGGATATATCCATTTCATGTCAAAACCGATCTTTTATTTTGATTTGTTCATCGGTTCCTTTCTAGAGTCCCTTTTCGAAAGATTATCCTTGTCTTTGTTTATGTCTCGGGTTGGAACAAATTACTATAATCCGTCCCCTCCTGCGGATCAGTCGACATTTTTCACAAATTTTACGAACGGAAGCCCTTATTTTCATAATTGTTATGCCTTAAATGAATTTCGAATCTACTTATTGGAAGAAAATAAGTTTCTTGAAATTTTTGAACCGCGAATTGTATCCCCATGAAAGGAATGTTGAAAAATCACCTATTCACTCAAATCCTTTTGGGTAGCCTATAAATTATACGCCCTCCCTTTGAATCATAACGACTTCCTTCAATTTGAACTATATCCACCGGTAGTATATGTATAAAAACGGGTCGGATCCTTCCTGAAACATAACCTAGAATCTTACTTAGTTGTCTAAACCATCTAACAGATAACAGAACCCGGAACATACCATTGGTAAGTTGTTCAGTAATTAAACCTCGAGGAATCCCTTTTTTTTTCACAACACAAAAGGAAGCTCCAAATACAATTCGGATAGAAGAAGAATTACCATATATAACACAAAATCTCTCCGCCGATTCTTTCTAGTCGAGCCGCTCGGTCTGTCATTATACCCCGAGATGTAGAGAGAATCACAATCCCCATCCCATCTAAAATTCTAGGAATTCGTTGATAGTTAAAATAGATTCGTAGACCGGGTCGACTGATTCGTTTTAAATTTAAAATGGGTCTATACGGTCCTTTCCTATTCCTTCTATGTCGTAGGGTTAAAACCAAAAACTCTTTTTTGTTTTCCAAGAGTTTCCTTACGTTTTCTATAAAACCTTCTCGCAAAAGTATTTTAACAATGTTTTCGGTGATGTTAGTAGATGCTATTCGAACTGTTCCCTTTCGATTCATGTCAGCATTTCGTATAGAAGTTATTATGTCAGCAATAGTGTCTTTGCCCATGAGAAACTCAAAATTTTGTTGCTTCCGAATTTTGATATAATCAACATGTTCTTTTTTTTTTATGAAAAGTATTAAAAGTATATGCGTGAGACATACTCTACTAAATTTTTATTTATCTTTATCTTTTGTATTTTAATACTATGACTATGACTATATCCTATGGCTATATCGCGGTCTCATCTTATAATACTTCAGGTGCTAATGAAACTATTTTAGTAAAATTCAACTGTCTCAATTCTCGGGCGATCGCACCAAAAACTCGAGTTCCCTTTGGATTTCCTTCTTGATCAATGACAACTGCAGCATTGTCATCATAACGTATTATCATACCGTTATCACGTCTGAGTTCTTTACAAGTACGTACAATTACAGCTCTGATCACTTCTGATCTTTCTAGAGGCGTATTTGGTACTGCTTCCTTGATCACAGCAACAATAACGTCACCAATATGAGCATATCTACGATTGCTGGCTCCTATGATTCGAATACACATCAATTCTCGGGCACCGCTATTGTCCGCTACATTCAAATGGGTTTGAGGTTGAATCATATCGTTTTTTGAATCTTTTTTTTTTTTTAAGGTTTAATTTAAAGCACTGAAAGGACGAAGTAAAAAAAAGAAACCCGCATTTTTTTGTACCCAAGATTTATTTCGACATTCCTATCCAGAAATAATGAATTGAGTTCTTATAGGCATTTTTGACGCCGCTATTGAAATAGCCTTTCGAGCGATATTTTCAGCGACTCCACTCATTTCATAAAGTATTCTACCCGGTTTAACGACGGCTACCCAATATTCGGGGGATCCTTTCCCGGACCCCATACGGGTTTCCGTGGGTCTTACTGTAACTGGTTTGTCTGGAAATATACGTACCCATATTTTTCCGCCACGCCGTACATTTCGTGTCATTGCTCGGCGCCCTGCTTCGATTTGTCTAGATGTGATCCAAGCGGGTTCAAGTGCTTGAAGAGCATATCTGCCGAAACAAATATGATTACCTCGATAAGATATTCCTTTCATTCTTCCTCTATGTTGTTTACGGAATCTTGTTCTTTGGGGGTTATAATTGATGGTTCTTTCTCAATTCCATCTCTACTACAGAACTGGACATGAGAGTTTCTTCTCATCCAGCTCCTCGCGAATGAAAGGACTAAAAAAGATTTTATCAAGATATACAGGGATTTAATGAATAATATACTGAAGCATAGTATTCTTTGAAATTTCTAAATTTCATCTAATTAATCTATTCTAAATTTGTATATCGTGTTTAGATATAGAATTGAAACATGTATATTCTATTTAGAGATAATCTCAATTTAGAGATAATCTCAATGTCTTTTTTTTTTACCATTCTAAAAATCTTTATTTTGTTTTGCCTTTTCCTATATCGGATCGATCAAAATTAATCAATCCAATAAAATAAAATTTTCGCGGGCGAATATTTACTCTTTCAATATCTATTTCAGTTGTAGGGTTAGTTCATGACCTCTCCGAATAAAAGAATAGTTTAGTTCCCGGGTTCGTTCCGCCATCCCACCCAATAAATCATTAAGATTCATTTCCAATAGAATCTTCTTTATTCACGGGTTCCGTCGTTCCCATTGCTTCTCGATTAATGGTTAGGTCTGAATTCTCCAACGGAGTCCGTAATGCAATTTTTTCTTAAGTCAACTTTCTCAGTTTTTATTGGCTCGAGGCTCTTTATTTTTTTGTTCTATGAGCGGATTCATCGAATTTTGGATGAATCATTATTGATGCTGTATTACACTGTTGTTTATGAGATGACTCACAGACCTTACATATTGGAATCCTATATCATTGATATTTTCTTTCTCTCTTTCTCTCATCCTTCCATTTATCCGCATGCTTTTCTATTTTCCTGCACAACGTATAACTTTACAACCCATAATCAAATTGGGTTTTGTGTTTCTGCAAAAAAACATTT